ACCGCGAGGGGTCGAAGAATTACAAATGAATCTACAAAAAAAATTTCATTATGTGAATCGAAAACTTAACATTGCTATCACAAGAATTGCAAAACCTTACGGGAACCCTAATATTCTTGCAGAATTTATAGCCGGACAATTAAAAAATAGAGTTTCATTTCGAAAAGCAATGAAAAAGGCTATTGAATTAACTGAACAAGCGGATACAAAAGGAATTCAAGTACAAATTGCAGGGCGTATCGACGGAAAAGAAATTGCCCGTGTCGAATGGATCAGAGAGGGCAGGGTTCCCCTACAAACCATTCGAGCTAAAATAAATTATTGTTCCTATACAGTTCGGACTATCTATGGGGTTTTGGGCATCAAAATTTGGATTTTTATAGACAAGGAAGAGGAATAAGAAAACTTTCATTGTTTTTTCCTTCTATCTATTGATAGAAGGAAAAAGGGAGAAACTCGTTCATTCTTTTTCCTACCAATCAAACTAATTCTTAATTCTATAGGGTTGAATAAAAATTCAATTGACCTTTTGATATAATTGCTATGCTTAGTGTGTGACTCGTTGGTTTTTTTTTAGGGTTAGGGTTACAAAAGACCGACCCGATAGTATGAAAACCAATTCATCACTTCATATTATCTGGATCTAAAGAACCAGTCAAGATATGTTAAATAAGTCATATCTTTGTAGCAACTGAAATAATTAAACTTTTTTAAAGCAAAATTACAGAAGAAAGGTGTGGATAAATGGAAGGATGAGAGAAAGAGAGAAAAAGAATATCAATGATATAGAATTCTAATATGGAAGGTCTGTGGGTTATCTCATAAAAGACAATGTAATAAAGCATCAATACTAATTGATTCATACATAATGAAATTTTCAAGGAATTTCTGATAGAAGAGAAGAAAAAACTCAAGAGCTTCGAGTCAATAAAGACTAAGAAGGTTGACTCAAGAATAAATTGGATTATGAGCTCCGTTGTAGAATTCTGACCTAATCATTTAGTACGAAGTGGTGGAAACGAAGGAACCTGTGAATGCAAAAGATTTTATTAAACAAATGAATCTTAATAATTCACTAGTTAGGATGGCGAAATGAACCGGAAATTAATTCATCTATTCGGAAAAGTGACGAACAAGTGCTAGGACTGAAATAGAGATTGCAAGAGTCAATATTCGCCCGCGAAAACTTTCTTTTTTTGAATTGGTAAACTCGGATAAAGGACAAAAGACAATAAAGATTTATTAGGACGTTAGAAAAAAATAAAATCTTTTCTAAAAATGTTCTAATAGCTATTCAAATTAATTGAAATTCAATTTTGAATCCTTTTATTCGCGAGGAGCTGGATGAGAAGAAACTCTCACGTCCAGCTCTGTAGTAGAGATGAAATTCCGAAACAACCATCAACTATAACCCCAAAAGAACTAAATTCCGTAAACAACATAGAGGAAGAATGAAGGGAATATCTTATCGAGGTAATCATATTTGTTTCGGTAAATATGCTCTTCAAGCACTTGAACCCGCTTGGATCACATCGAGACAAATCGAAGCAGGTCGCCGAGCAATGACACGAAATGCACGCCGTGGTGGAAAAATATGGGTCCGGCTCTTTCCAGATAAACCAGTTACAGTAAGACCTGCTGAAACACGTATGGGCTCAGGGAAAGGATCCCCTGAATATTGGGTAGCTGTTGTTAAACCGGGGCGAATACTATATGAAATGGGTGGAGTAACCGAAAATATAGCTAAAAGGGCTATTTTAATAGCAGCATCCAAAATGCCTATACGAACTCAATTTATTATTTCGGGATAAAAATATAGAACCGACAGAAATGAGTCTTGGGGATGAAACAAAATCGCAGGTTTCTTTTTTTAGACTTAGACAAACAATATTTCTTTTATTTTTTTTTCATCCTTTGCATTGGAAGAATAGACTCAAAAATTTATATGATTCAACCTCAGACCTATTTAAATGTAGCGGATAACAGCGGGGCTCGAAAATTGATGTGTATTCGAATCATAGGAGCTAGTAATCGCCGATATGCTCATATTGGTGACGTTATTGTTGCTGTGATCAAAGAAGCAGTACCAAATATGCCCCTAGAAAAATCAGAAGTAGTCAGAGCTGTAATTGTTCGTACCTGTAAAGAACTTAAACGTGACAGCGGTATGATAATACGATATGATGACAATGCTGCAGTTGTAATTGATCAAGAAGGAAACCCAAAAGGAACTCGCATTTTTGGGGCAATCCCCCGCGAATTGAGACAATTAAATTTTACTAAAATAGTTTCATTAGCTCCCGAAGTATTATAGAAGTATTATAAAATAAAAAGAGATCTGATATTTTTGGGGTATTTGAAAAGAAATAGTTTAAGAACTAGATTAATTCGTAGCTTGTGTTTCGCGTATATACCTTAAAATTTTTATATTCATAAACCAATAAAAAAACATGTTAATTATATCCAATTTTGAGACACCAAAAGTTTGAGTTCATCATGGGTAGAGACACTATTGCTGAGATAATAACCTCTATACGAAATGCTGATATGGATAGAAAAAGAGTTGTTCGCATAGCATCTACTAATATTACCGAAAATATTGTTAAAATACTTTTCCGAGAAGGTTTTATCGAAAACGTCAGAAAACATCGAGAAAAAAACCAAAATTTTTTAGTTTTAACCCTGCGACATAGCAGGAATAGGAAAAGACCCTATAGGAATTTGTTAAATTTAAAACGGATCAGCCGACCCGGTCTACGAATTTATTCTAACTCTCAACGAATTCCTAGAATTTTAGGTGGGATAGGGATTGTAATTCTTTCTACTTCTCGGGGTATAATGACAGATCGGGAGGCTCGACTAGAAGGAATCGGCGGAGAAATTTTATGTTATATATGGTAATCCATTTAATATCCAAATGAAATCCGAAACCTCTTCCTATTTGTAAAAAAAAAAAAGATAAGGGGGTGAGTTGTTTAATATCGTTTCTCCTCCATTAGTTGATACCTCAAGGGGGCTTTACCTGGAATGAAAGAACAAAAATGGATTCATGAAGGTTTAATTACTGAATCGCTTCCCAATGGCATGTTCCGGGTTCGTTTAGATAATGAGGATCTGATTCTAGGTTATGTTTCGGGAAAGATCCGGCGTAGTTTTATACGGATACTTCCCGGAGATAAAGTCAAAATTGAAGTAAGTCGTTATGATTCAACCAGAGGACGTATAATTTATCGACTCCGAAACAAAGATTTGAAGGATTAGGTGATTTTTATTCAATACGATTCAAGATAAAAAATTCCAAGAAACCTATTTTCTATCGAGAAGTAGATTCAAAATTAAGATAAGGAATGACAAATATGAAAATAAGAGCTTCCGTTCGTAAAATTTGTGAAAAATGTCGACTAATCCGTAGACGGGGTCGCATTAGAGTAATTTGTGCCAATCCGAGACATAAACAAAGACAAGGATAAAGGGATAATCAGACTCACTAAAGAGCTCAGCGTACAAATACAAATAAAGAATCTGTTTTGACATGAAATGGATATATCCATATATTTCTGACTCATATTTATGAGATGATACAATATGGCAAAAGGTATACCGAGAACTGGTTTACGTAGAAATGTACGTATTGGTGCACGTAAAAGTGCACGTAAAATACCAAAGGGAGTTATTCATGTTCAAGCAAGTTTCAATAATACCATTGTTACAGTTACAGATGTACGAGGTCGGGTGGTTTCCTGGTCCTCGGCCGGTACTTGTGGATTCAAGGGTACAAGAAGAGGGACACCCTTTGCCGCTCAAACTGCAGCATCAGTTGCTATTCGTACAGTAGTAGATCAAGGTATGCAACGAGCAGAAGTCATGATAAAAGGTCCCGGTCTCGGAAGAGACGCCGCATTACGAGCTATTCGTAGAAGTGGTATACTATTAACTTTTGTACGGGATGTAACCCCTATGCCACATAATGGCTGTAGACCTCCGAAAAAAAGACGTGTATAGAAATAAACAGTGAAGAAATTTCAAGAGAAACAAGAGAAATAAATAATTCAATCAAAAAAAATATTATTACTATGGTTCGAGAGAAAGTAACAGTATCTACTCGGACACTACAGTGGAAGTGTGTTGAATCAAGAACAGACAGTAAACGCCTTTATTATGGTCGATTTATTCTGTCTCCACTTATGAAAGGACAAGCCGACACAATAGGCATTGCGATGCGAAGAGCTTTGCTTGGAGAAATAGAAGGAACATGTATCACACGTGTAAAATCTGAGAACGTCTCCCACGAATATTCTACTATAACGGGTATTCAAGAATCGGCCCACGAAATTATAATGAATTTGAAAGAAATTGTATTGAGAAGTAATCTATATGGAACTTGTGACGCGTCTATTTGTGTTAGAGGTCCTGGATATGTAACTGCTCGAGATATCATCTTACCACCTTATGTAGAAATTGTCGACAATACACAACATATAGCTAGCTTGACAGAACCAATAAATTTACGTATTGGATTAGAAATTGAAAGAAATCGCGGATATCTTATAAAGATGCCACATAACTTTCAAGATGGAAGTTATCCTGTAGATGCTGTATTCATGCCTGTTCGAAACGTGAATCATAGTATTCATTCCTATGGAAATGGGAATAAAAAACAAGAGATACTCTTTCTCGAAATATGGACAAATGGCAGTTTAACTCCGAAAGAAGCACTTCATGAAGCCTCCCGGAATTTGATTGATTTATTTATTCCCTTTTTATATAAGGAAGAAGAAAACTTACTTTTAGAGGACAACCAACATATGGTTCCTTTATCCCCCTTTACTTTTCACAATAAATTAGATAAAGTCGGAAAAAACAAAATAGCATTGAAATCTATTTTTATTGATCAATTCGAATTGTCTCCCAGAGTTTATAATTGCCTCATAAGGTCCAATATATATACATTATTGGACCTTATGAATAAGAGTCAAGAAGATCTTATGAAAATTGAGCAT